ATATAAGTTGTCTAGTGAAAGAGGGGAATAAACATAAAATGGTCACTCATATATATATATTTTTTTATATATAATTACAGTTAATTTAATACTGTTGTTGAGGTTTCCCACTAAGTCAAAGTGGGATGAATTAGGGAGAATAAACATAAAATGGTCACTCATATATATATATTTTTATATATAATTACAGTTAATTTAATACTGTTGTTGAGGTTTCCCCACTAAGTCAAAGTGGGATGAATTAGGGAGAATAAACATAAAATGGTCACTCATATATATATTTTTTTATATATAATTACAGTTAATTTAATACTGTTGTTGAGGTTTCCCCACTAAGTCAAAGTGGGATGAATTAGGGAGAATAAACATAAAATGGTCACTCATATATATATATTTTTATATATAATTACAGTTAATTTAATACTGTTGTTGAGGTTTTCCCACAAAGTCAAAGTGGGATGAATTAGGGAGAATAAACATAAAATGGTCACTCATATATATATATTTTTATATATAATTACAGTTAATTTAATACTGTTGTTGAGGTTTCCCCACTAAGTCAAAGTGGGATGAATTAGGGAGAATAAACATAAAATGGTCACTCATATATATATATTTTTTTATATATAATTACAGTTAATTTAACACTGTTGTTGAGGTTTCCCCCACTAAGTCAAAGTGGGATGAATTAGGGAGAATAAACATAAAATGGTCACTCATATATATATATATTTTTATATATAATTACAGTTAATTTAACACTGTTGTTGAGGTTTCCCCACTAAGTCAAAGTGGGATGAATTAGGGAGAATAAACATAAAATGGTTACGTATAATTTCAACTATATTTTGAGGGGAAGTGGTAATTCACCAAGCTATATGGCTAAGGGGTGCAATAAGATAGGGGTTTGCACAAAAAGCCCTGTAATGAGCTTCTAGTCCTTCTTGTTTTCGGGGGTTTGCAAGAAATAAAGGGCTATCTCGCGAGTTATGGGGGGTAGGGGGGTTTTCGAAAAAAAAAAAAAGTTAAAGCTTGGGGAAGATAGAATAAGTGGTTAAATTATGAAAATTGGTTATGTCTAATAAGCATTCACGGCATGCGACATCATTACTATATGCCCGTCCTGAAACTTAATACTATGTCCACCCCCTGTAAGAATGATGCAAGCACTTGAGATGTCAGGTGCCCCTCCCCAAAAAAAGAGAAAAGCATGACATCACAGTTAGGGTAGTCATGGGCCATTTAGTCATGAATCCATAAAAAGGAGAGTGGTATCGTGAAAACCACTGTATGATTGGAATGCAATTAAGGGACTTGAGATTCAGTACCAACAGCTGCCTTCTGAATCGGGCTGAAGGGTCAACTTGTGGCTGATCCACCGGAAGGTAAGATCATCCGAACACCTGAACACAGTTAGGGTTATCATGGGCCATTTAGAGACCAAAGCGAGGTCCGTATTTGGACCTTAGTGAAATGAAGTATGGAAATAAACTTGTAAGGGGTGATGTCGATAAGAATGAGTAGGTCCATTATGGTAAGAGAGTATTATGGATGAATATGGTAGTCATGGTAGTTTTGTATAAGTGGATATTCCTGTTTATTTCTGTTTGATGGTTGTAGGTAGATATTTGTTGGCTTGCTAAAGGGTATTGTGAGTAGATATTATTTAATAATAGTTATGTTATTGATAAGTTTTAGGGAAAATCCACTTTGGGTGAAACATGTAAGAGGTTAAGCAATGTTAGTGCGTCTACATATTAAGAGTATAAACATAGAAAAGTGCGTTTATAATAGGGATTTGATTAGCAAACTTGTGTGTACTGTGAAAAATTGAGAAATATTTAAAACATTTTTGAGCTAGTAAGATAAAATGGTAGGTTAATCATGTGTCGGTATGTTAAGCACTAAACTTTGGAAATGTATAGTAAATAATTAAGAGTGGCTAAGCACTCTTGGGGAAAGTAGAGGAATGTTGATTATACATAGTTAGTACATCGAGCATAACACTACTAGCACAATAAAAATTAAGAGTGGCTAAGCACTCTTGGGGAAAGTAGAGGAATGTTGATTATACATAGTTAGTACATCGAGCATAACACTACTAGCACAATAAAAATTAAGAGTGGCTAAGCACTCTTGGGGAAAGTAGAGGAATGTTGATTATACATAGTTAGTACAAAGCGGTTGTCACAGGAAGAGGTTTAATCTTCATTCTCTAGTTTACAAGACTAGCGCTTTGTTTTTAGCTACTGTGACAGGAAGACTAGAGGTCTTATCTCTTTGAGGGGCCTAAAGCCCTGGTTAAATTAACCTAAGCTTTGTGTTACCAGTTAAGAAGTTCATTTTCTAGTGTAGCTAGAAGAGGTGAGAAAAGTAGAAATACAAGAAAATAAAATGAGGAGCTAAGTTGTCCAATTAAAACAAAGGGGTGTTCAACTGGTTGGCCTCCGATCCATGTTAAAATTAGTGTATTGGCAATTAAAGCTCAGAAGAAGACTTGAGATAAAGGACGAAATATTAAACCGCGTTGATTTGAGGTGTGCAGAAGGGGAAGTAGGGCTAGGATTAAGATTGACAAGACTAGTGCCAGGACCCCTCCAAGTTTGTTGGGGATTGAGCGAAGAATGGCGTAAGCAAATAGGAAATACCATTCGGGTTTAATGTGTGGGGGAGTCACTAATGGGTTTGCCGGGATAAAGTTGTCTGGATCCCCAAGGAGATTTGGGGAGAACAATGATAGAAGGGTAAGTACAAATATAAGAATGGTAACCCCTAAAAGATCTTTGAAAGAAAAGTATGGGTGGAACGGAATTTTATCAAGATTAGAGTTTAAGCCAGTCGGGTTTGATGAGCCTGACTCGTGGAGAAAGACAAGGTGAACTGCTGCTAGGGCTGAGATAATAAACGGTAAAAGAAAGTGGAAAGTAAAGAATCGAGTTAAAGTGGCATTATCAACTGAAAAGCCTCCCCAAATTCATTGGACCAGTACGTTTCCGATGTACGGTGTAGCAGAGAGAAGATTTGTAATTACTGTTGCCCCTCAGAAGGATATTTGGCCTCAGGGAAGGACGTAACCCACAAAAGCTGTTGCTATTACTAGGAAAAGGAGGATTACACCGATATTTCAAGTCTCTTTGAATAAATAGGAGCCGTAGTATATTCCTCGTCCGATGTGGAGATAAATGCAGATGAAGAAGAAAGATGCCCCATTAGCGTGAAGGTTACGAATTAATCAGCCGTAGTTTATATCCCGGTGGATGTGGGCGATAGAAGAGAAAGCTATGGACGTGTCTGCTGTATAATGTATGGCGAGGAAAAGGCCGGTAATGATTTGCGCTACTAGGCAGACTCCTAGCAGTGAGCCAAAATTTCATCAGGAGGAGATATTGGACGGAGATGGGAGGTCAATAAACGAGTTGTTCACAATTTTAATTAGGGGGTGGGACTTACGAATGTTGATGGTCATAATTAGTTTTTGTGGTTGAATTACAACGATGGTTTTTCATATCATAGGTCTTGGTTAGAGTCCGGGCAGAAACTATGGTTTATTCAGTGTCATTTTCTTTAATTGGGGTAGTGTTAGGTTTAATAGCTGTGGCTTCTAACCCTTCGCCATATTTTGCCGCTTTAGGGTTAGTGGTGGTTTCGGCTGGTGGGTGTTGAGTAATTGCCAGTGTGGGGGCATCTTTTCTATCCTTAGTACTTTTTTTAGTTTATATTGTGGGAATAATAGTGGTTTTTGCCTATTCTGCGGCTTTAACGGCCGAGCCCTATCCTGAGGCGTGAGGAAATTGGGTAGTGGGGTGATATGTGGTTGTTTATATACTGGTGTTAGGTTTATGCTACTATGTGGTAGGTGGAATTGAAAAAGGTGAAGTTGTTATGGAAGACGGGTGAAATGTTATTTGTGGGGACTGGGGGGGAGTTTCGTATCTATATTTAAGCGGGGGGTGGTTATTGCTCGTTGGGGGGTTAATATTACTGATGACCTTATTTGTGGTATTAGAAATGAGCTGGGGGTATAAGGGAGGGGCATTACGGGCAGTTAGGGGGCCAATGGCCCCCTAAATGAAAAGTGCTGTGGAGATTAAAATGGAAGATAATAGAGTCAAGGTTAAGTATGTTTTGATTTGTCCTTGTTGAATTGTTGTGATAGAAGAGATAAATGGGATTTGACTTTGGGTAATTCCTTTGGGCCCAGCCTTTTCTAGTCATGATAAGTCAACTGATTGAGATGCAATACTTTGGGCAAATTTTAGGTTATTTGATGGGATTAAACGATGCGTTAAATAGGGGTAATAACCGAGGAGGTTAAAGAAGATGTAGGAGTTGTAGGTGTTATAAGTGTTTTGTTTAGTGGTAAGTTTAAGAATATCTATGGCCAGGAGTAGGCCAAAAATGGTAACAATAATGGCGGCTAACTTAGTTGTAGGGGTCATCGTGAGAATCTGGGTCTTGCTGGGTGTTATATTAAAAAAAATTAGTAGCCCTGCAATTATGCTCCCTCAGGCTAATCGTGAAATAGGGTTGATTATTGAGTGGCTGTTTTCGTTGATGGTGAGTAAGGGTAAAGAACGGGGGGTATCTATTAAGGCAAAAAAAATGATACGGTAGCTGTAGATAGCGGTAAATGAGGTGGCTAGGAGGGTTATGGCCAGGGCCCAGGAGTTAACTATAGATGTATTTATTGCCTCGATGATGGCATCTTTAGAATAAAACCCGGCTAGAAAGGGGGTGCCGGTGAGGGCTAAGCTACTAATAATTAGACAAGAAGAGGTCATTGGGGCGGAGTTTAAAAGTCCTCCTATCTTGCGGGTGTCTTGTTCGTCAGCTAGGGAGTGAATAATTGAGCCGGAACATAAGAATAGTATAGCCTTAAAGAATGCGTGGGTGCAGATGTGGAAAAATGCTAATTGTGGGTAATTAAGTCCGATAGTAACTATTATTAGTCCTAGTTGACTGGATGTGGAAAATGCTACAATTTTTTTAATGTCGTTCTGGGTTAATGCGCAAGCAGCAGTGAATAGAGTTGTGGAAGCCCCTAAAATTAGGCAGAGTGTTAGTGCGGCGGGGTAAGATGCAATGACAGGGTGGACTCGGATTAGTAGAAAAATTCCTGCCACGACCATGGTACTTGAGTGAAGCAGGGCAGATACGGGTGTTGGGCCTTCTATAGCGGCGGGGAGCCAGGGATGGAGGCCAAATTGCGCAGATTTCCCGGTTGCCGCAAGGATAAAGCCTATTAAGGGGAGGACGGTTAAGTCGCTAATATAAAGCTGAGATATTTCTCAGGAGTTTAGGTTGGTAGCTATTCAGGCCATGCTAAGGATTAGGCCGAGATCACCGATGCGGTTGTAGACAATTGCTTGGAGAGCAGCCAAGCTGGCATCGGCTCGTGCATATCATCATCCGATGAGTAGGAAAGATATGATCCCTACGCCTTCTCAGCCGATGAAAAATTGTATAAAATTGTTTGCGGTGACTAGCATGATTATAGAAATTAAAAAAGTCAGAAGGTATTTAAAGAAACGATTGACTTGAGGGTCAGAGGATATATATCAAGTGGCAAATTCTAAGATGGATCATGAAACAAAAAAGGCGACCGGTATGAAAAAGATCGAGTATATGTCAAATTTAAAGCTGATATTGATAATAAATGGGGGAATGCTTATTCATTGGAGATTAGTAATAACTGACTCTATACCTTGGTCTAAAAAAATGAGTATAGGGATTAGACTAATAAAAAATGCTTGTTTAATAGACAGCTTAATATGCTGTGGAGATGGTGTATATCGTGTTAGAATGGCAAATAATTGAGGTAAAATAATTATTACAAGGGAGGCCAAGGTTAAGGTGCTAAAAATTAAATTAAGGTTCACAGCTTTTATCTGGAGTTGCACCAGGGATGTTGGCTCCTAAGGCCAATGGATTACCTACTATCCTATAAAAGCCAAGTTTGTCGCGGAGTCAAGCCGCGATATGAGTAATTAGCAGTCCTCTTTAGTTCAACCAAACTTGGTAATTAAGAAGGGTTTCACTTCTATTTCTAGAATCACAATCTAGTGCTTTAATTAAGCTATATTTACAGAGAAAAAGGCCTCAAATTAATTGAGGTTTCATGATGATAAAAATTATTGGTAGGACGTGAAGGGATAGAAGAAGGTGCTCGCGGGTGTGGGTTGGGGTAATAGTGACTAAATAGTTAGGGATAATACCTCGCTGGGTAGATAAAAATATATAAAGAGTATAGCATGCTGTGAGTAAAGCACCAAATCCGGTCATAACAATTGTCCAGGGGGATCAATTAAATAGGGAAATTATGATTATAATTTCTCCTATAAGGTTTGTGGTAGGGGGGAGGGCTATATTTATTAGACTAAGGATAAGTCATCATGAAGCCATTAAAGGGAGAAGCGTTTGAAGGCCTCGGGCGAATACTAGTGTCCGACTATGGGTTCGCTCGTAATTTAGATTGGCAAGACAGAAAAGACCGGATGAGGTTACCCCGTGAGCAATTATTAGGATCATGGCGCCCGTGAAACTTCATGGGGTTTGGATTATAATAGAAGCAATGACTAGGCCTATATGAGCGACAGAGGAGTAGGCAATTATAGACTTTAAATCAGTTTGACGTAGACAAATTGAGCTGGTTATTACTACTCCTCACAAAGATAAAACAATTAATGGTAGTGTGAAAGTTTTTAAGGTTGGATCGAGATAGAAATATACTCGTATAATGCCGTATCCCCCGAGCTTTAGTAGAATAGCAGCCAAGATTATAGAGCCTGCGATAGGGGCCTCTACGTGGGCTTTTGGAAGCCAAAGATGGACACCATAAAGTGGTATTTTTACTAAAAATGCTATTAAGCTGGCTACCCATAGAAGTTTTGGGGTTCATGATAGCTCAGGTAGATTTTGAACAAGATGAACTGATGGAGTTGATAATGAGCCTGATTGGGTATGTAAAAGTAAAAGTGCAACCAAGAGGGGTATAGAAGTGGCCAGGGTGTAGAATAAGAAATATTGTCCGGCGTTCAGTCGTTCTGCTTGTGCACCCCAGCGGGTGATGATAAATAGGGTGGGGATTAAGGTTGTTTCAAATATGATGAAGAATAAAATTATTTCTGTTGCAGAAAAAGCCAGAATTAAGGAGAATTGCAGAAAGATTAGTATTGAAGCATAAGATCGTTGGCGGGCCATCGGCTCTTGCGTCAGATGTTTTTGACTTGCAAGTAAAGCTAATGGGAGTAGTCAAGTAGTGAGAATTAGAAATGGAGCCGAGAGTTCATCTACTAGAATAAGGTCATTAATATAAGAGTATGACTCTGATGGGTTCTGTAGAAGAGTTAAGCTTAATACTGCGATTATAGTGGCACTTAGGGTTGTAGATGCCCATAATCAGCTTGGTGGCAAAAGTCATGGGCTTATAATAAGAAATATGGATGGGATTAAGATTTTTAGCATTGGAGTAGGTTTAGATTATAGAGTTTGTCGTTGCCGTGAGCTCGTGTAGTGGCGATCATGAGTGATAAACCTGTTGCGGCTTCGCAAGCGGAAAATGTAAGGACTAAGAGGGGGAGAAGGGAGTAAGTTGGTAAGTAGAGGGAGAGAGATCAAAGAGAAGTGGCTAAATAGAGTGATAATATTGTGCCCTCCAGGCATAATAGGGCTGATAATAAGTGGGTTCGATGAAATGTTAGGCCTATTAGACCTAAAAAAAAGGCGGAGCTGAAGCTGAAATGGATTAATGACATAAGGCTGTTCCGGAGTTTAACTGGAATTTACTGAGTCGAAATCAGTCATCTTGATTAGATTAACTGCCTTATTCTGCTCATTCTAATCCCCCCTGAAACCACTCATAAATTAGGCCTAGCGTGAGTATGGTAATAATGATAGCAGTTAGAATAAATGAGGTTAGAGGGGAGGATTGGTGAATTGCCCACGGTGTAGGGAGCAGTAACGCAATTTCAAGGTCAAAAAGTAGGAAAAGAATAGCAATCAAAAAAAATCGCATGGAAAAGGGTAGGCGAGCCGAGCCAAGGGGGTCAAAGCCGCACTCATAAGGGGAAAGTTTCTCTGAGTTGGGACTAATGGTAGGAAGTCAGAAACTAAGTAGGGCTATTAATGAGACTAAAGTAAAGGTTAGGAATGTCACACCTATAATCATTACCTTTTCTCAGGGTAAGCTGAGGCCGAGTGATTGGAAGTCACTAATACTATTATACTAAAAAGGTAAGAGCCTCATCAATAGATAGAAATGTATAAGAAGAGTCAGACTACGTCGACAAAGTGTCAGTATCAAGCTGCGGCTTCGAACCCAAAATGGTGATTAGAAGTGAAATGGTGTAGGATTAAACGAAGCAAGCAGGCGGATAAAAAGAGAGTGCCAATAATGACATGTAGGCCGTGGAACCCTGTAGCGACAAAAAATGTAGAGCCGTATACTCCGTCAGCGATTGTGAAGGGGGCTTCATAATATTCTATAGCCTGAAGGAGGGTAAAGTAAATACCAAGAAGAACAGTTAAAATTAAGGATTGGATTGCCTCATTGCGGTTGCCTTGCATAATACTGTGGTGAGCTCATGTGACAGTTACGCCTGAGGCTAATAAGACAGCCGTATTTAGCAGTGGAACCTCAAAAGGGTTGAGTGGGGTGATACCCGTTGGTGGTCAACATTCTCCAATTTCTATAGTGGGGGCGAGGCTGGCGTTATAGAAGGCTCAGAAAAACCCTAAGAAAAAAAACACCTCAGAGGTGATAAATAGGAGCATGCCGTATCGTAGTCCTTTTTGCACAGGGGTGGTGTGGTGACCCTGATATGTGGCTTCTCGGACCACGTCTCGTCATCATTGGATTATTGTAAAGATGGTAACAATTAGGCCCATGGCCAGAACTACTGTTTTCTGGTGGTGAAATCATAGGGCTAGGCCTGATGTTAAAAGTAGGGCAGCTAGGGCGCCTGTTAATGGCCATGGGCTCGGGTCGACTATGTGATATGCATGTGCTTGGTGGGTCATAAAGGTTTTCTTGTAGATAAAGAGTTAGAAGAAGGACAAAGACGTAGGCTTGGATTATTGCTACAGCAATTTCCAACAAGGTAAGTAAAAATAAAATTAAAGTTACAGCAATAAAGGCGGAGGGCGCTATGGATAGGAGAGTGTAAGTGGCAGTAGCAAATAGTTGAATTAAGAGGTGGCCGGCGGTTAAGTTTGCTGTGAGTCGTACTCCTAGGGCTAAGGGTCGAATGAAAAGACTAATAGTCTCAATAATAATTAAGATAGGGATGAGTGGGGTAGGGGTTCCTTCAGGGAGAAGGTGGCCCAGGGTTACGGAGGGTTGAGTGCGTATACCAAGAAGAACAGTAGCCAGCCAAAATGGCACCGCGAGGGCCATATTTATAGAAAGTTGAGCTGTTGGGGTGAAGGTGTAGGGCAAAAGGCCTAAAATATTAATAAAAAGCAGGTATGTAATTAGAGAAAGATATAAGATAACCCATTTATGTCCGGTTTGATTAATAGGTTGGAATAGTTGTTTGATGACATTGAAGAAAAATCAGGATTGGGTAGTGTTGAGGCGGTTATTGAGTCAATTATGTGTGGACTTAGGAAGTAATAATAAGGGAAAAAGTAAAGCGACAATAATTAAGGGTAAGCCAATTAATGTTGGGGACTCAAATTGATCAAAGAGGGCTAGGTTCATGGTCAGACTCAGTGTTTAATATTAGTTTGGTTGGCTGATAAGTTAGAGGGGTCGTTTAAGTGTGTGAGCGGGTAGATTTTCAGGGGTAGTATAATTACAACTGCCAATCACGACAGGGACAAAATGTAGAATCATGGGCGGGGGTTTAATTGGGGCATTCGCTGAAGGTGATTAGGAGTCACCCGTTAATAGTTTAAAAGGCTATTGCTTGTACCTGTCTAGCTTTTCAGCGGCATTTAAGCATTATGAAGTGTTCATGCGTTAAATTCTGGTGTTGTTGTGGCTTCAACAACAATTGGTATAAAGCTGTGATTAGTGCCGCAAATTTCGGAACATTGACCGTAAAAGACCCCAGGATGCATGGAGATAAATGATGTTTGGTTTAACCGTCCAGGGATGGCGTCAGTCTTTACGCCAAATGATGGAACAGTTCATGAATGCAGAACATCCTCAGCTGTCACTAAAATACGAATTGGGGCTTCTGTTGGGATAATTATGCGGTGGTCCACTTCCAGAAGGCGCAACTGACCCGGAGAGAGGGTTGATGTGGGGAGCATATATGAGTCAAAGTTGACGTCATTATAATCACTATATTCATAACTTCAGTATCATTGATGACCAATTGCCTTGACTGTAAGATATGGGTTACTAATCTCGTCTATTAGGTATAGAATTCGGAGGGATGGGAGGGCAATGGCAATAAGAATGATTGCAGGTATAATTGTTCACACTATTTCGATCTCTTGTGCGTCTATTAGACTGGTGTTAGTTAGTTTGGTGGTTATTATTAATGTAATAATGTAAAGGACAAGAGTACTAATTAGAAAGACGGCGACTATGGCGTGGTCGTGGAAATGTAGGAGTTCTTCTATAATGGGTGAATTTGCGTCCTGGAATCCGAGTTGAAGTGGCTGTGGCATAGAAGCGTACAGGGATCCCACCTGTAACTTTATCTTGACAAGGTAATATAATGATTTACTAACGCTTCTGACAAGAAAGTGTCAGATGGTATGAGTTTGACTTGAAATTAAATTTAGGGGGTTCGATTCCTTCCTTTCTTGGGGCATACTGTTGGGTTTGAACGAAAGCAGGCTCTTCAAATGTGTGATAGGGTGGTGGACATCCGTGCAGTCATTCTAAGTTAGTAGAAGTTAGTTCGGTTGCGAGCACTTCACGTTTAGTTGCAAATGCTTCTCAGATAATATAAAGTATAAGAATTACTGCAATTAGTGAAATTAATGAGCCGATTGACGAAAGCGTGTTTCACATAGTAAAGGCGTCCGGGTAATCTGAATAACGTCGGGGTATACCGGCTAAGCCTAGGAAATGTTGAGGGAAGAAGGTGAGGTTTACCCCTGTAAATATTACCCCAAAGTGAACCTTGGTTCAAGTTTCGTGCAATGTATAGCCGGAAAATAAAGGGAATCAGTGTACAAAACCCCCTATAATGGCGAATACAGCACCCATAGAAAGTACATAATGGAAGTGAGCTACAACGTAGTAGGTGTCGTGTAGAACAATATCTAAGGATGAGTTAGCTAAAACAATGCCAGTTAAGCCCCCTACAATGAACAGAAAAATAAATCCGAGGGCCCAAAGCATGGCGGCATCTCACTTGGTGACCCCCCCGTGTATTGTAGCTAATCAGCTAAAGACTTTTACTCCTGTTGGGATAGCAATGATTATGGTTGCGGAAGTGAAGTATGCCCGGGTATCTACATTCAGATCGACCGTAAATATGTGATGTGCCCAGACGATAAAGCCTAGAAGACCAATTGACATTATGGCTCAAACCATCCCTATGTAGCCAAAAGGCTCTTTCTTCCCCGAATAATATGTCACGATGTGTGAGACTATCCCGAATCCCGGGAGAATAAGAATATATACCTCTGGGTGACCAAAAAATCAAAATAAATGTTGGTAAAGGACTGGGTCCCCTCCACCAGCAGGGTCAAAAAAGGTGGTGTTTAAGTTTCGATCCGTGAGTAGTATAGTAATACCAGCGGCTAGTACAGGCAGAGATAAAAGAAGGAGTACCGCGGTAATTAGCACAGATCAGATGAAAAGGGGGGTTTGGTACTGGTTTGTCGAGGAAGGCTTCATATTGAAAATTGTGGTAATAAAATTAATGGCCCCTAAAATCGAAGAGACCCCGGCTAAGTGAAGAGAAAAAATGGTTAGGTCTACGGAGGCTCCGGCGTGGCCTAAATTTCCTGCTAAGGGAGGATATACGGTTCATCCGGTTCCGGCTCCGGATTCAACTGCTGAGGAGGCTAACAATAATAAGAAAGAAGGAGGGAGTAATCAAAAGCTCATATTATTTATTCGCGGAAAAGCCATATCTGGGGCCCCGATTATTAAAGGGATTAATCAGTTCCCAAAGCCCCCGATTATAATCGGCATGACTATAAAGAAGATTATGACGAATGCATGGGCTGTCACCACCACATTATAAATTTGGTCATTCCCCAAAAGGGCCCCAGGCTGGCTCAATTCAGCTCGAATCAAGAGGCTCAGAGCTGTTCCGACTATCCCGGCTCAGGCACCGAAGATTAAATATAGGGTGCCGATGTCTTTGTGATTAGTGGAATAAAATCATCGAGTAATTATCATTGGTAAATTGGCCGAGAGATTAGGCGGTAGGTTGTAGCCCTAAAGACAGAGGTTTTAGTCCTTTATTTACCAAGTCCTGTGGTGTACCCATATCGGATTGCAAACCCGAAGACGCGGTTTATCCCGCCAGGATTTCTCCCGTTTCCGAGGTGCGGGAGAAATAGAAAGAAGCTCGCTGGATAGAGTAGTTAGTTGTTAACTAATTGTTTGTGGGATCAAGGCCCGCCTTTCTAGAAGGCTTTAGATTAATAAAATCATCTGGTTTGCATTCAGAAGATGTGGAGTAATGTCCTGCAAGTCTTAGATGTTAATTAAAGTTGGTACGATCGGAAGAAGAAATGAAGTTATAATTACTATGGTTGAAATAATAGTAATATTAAATGTCTTTTTTGGCCGTCATCAGATTGTTGAATTAGGCAGATTGGGGTGGATAGTCAAAGTGAGGGAGTACAATAGACGAACATAGAAAAATAGACTTAGCAGGGTTGAAATAGAGATAATAAAAGCGAGAATGAGCAGATTATGTTTGGTTAATTCTTGTAAAATAAGGAGCTTTGGGAAGAATCCGGACAGTGGCGGAAGCCCCCCTAACGATAGAAGACCAATGGAGATAGATAAAGTAGTAATCGGAGATTTAGTTCATGATATGGAGGTTGTAAGAATATTTGTTGATGAGAGAATGTTGAAGGTTACAAATATTAGGGTGGTTGAAATTATATAAATAAATAGATTTAATAACGCGAGAAGCGGGGAGATGGTGGATATGGTTACTATTCAGCCGAGGTGGGCGATAGAGGAGTAGGCGAGAATCTTTCGAATTTGAGTCTGATTAATCCCGCCTCAGCCCCCAATAATAATAGAAAGCGTGGCTAATGTGAGAATGAGGGGCGAAAAAATTTTTTGTGAAAGTATCAAAAGAAGGCAGATAGGGGCTAATTTTTGTCATGTGGTGAGGATTAAGCCAGTTATTAGTGTAGTTCCCTGAAGGACTTCTGGCAGTCAAAAATGAAAAGGGGCTAAGCCCAGTTTAATTGATAAGGCAATAGTGATTAGTGTAATAGACAGCGGATGAGAGGTGCTTATAATATCCCACTCTCCAGTAACTCAGGCATTATTGATGCTAGAAAACAGGATGAGGGCTGCAGCGGCAGCTTGAGTTAAGAAATACTTAGAGGCAGCTTCAATAGCGCGGGGGTGATGAGAGGTGGCTAGGAGGGGGATTAGGGCTATGGTGTTAATCTCTAAGCCTATTCAGGCTAAAAGCCAGTGGTGACTAGACACAGTGATAATTGTGCCTAGTCCAATGGTTGATATGAATATAGATCAGGCAAGTGGCTGCATAAGCGAGGGAAGGGTTTAAACCTTCATTTTTGGGGTATGGGCCCAAAGGCTTGTTTAGCTGACCTTACTAGAGAATTATCGAGACTTAATTTAAATGAATGTTGGTTTTGGGGACCAATTGTGGAGGATAAAGTCCTTCAGTTTCGAGTCAAAATGCCTTGGTTTTACAGGGAACGTCTCGGTGTAAGCGAGGGGCTTTAGTTAAGCTACATCTTGAATTAGAAATTATAATGGAAGGGTTTTAGCCTTCGTTTCTGGGTCATGAGCCCAGTAGCTTAATTAGCTTACCTTATAGAGAATAGTACACGGGCAGTGCGGGGGGTTTTGAGCCTCCAGGTATAGGTTCAAGTCCTATTTTTCTAAGATTTGAGGAGGTTTGATTTCCTATATATCACCCTATCAAGGTGAGCCTTAACTTTCAGGCACAAATCCTATAATTGAGGGGCCAATCCAAATGTGGTGAGAGGGGTAGAGATGTGCAGTAAGGTGAAAGCGAGGGTCAGAGGTAAGAAGCTCTTTCAAATCAAGTGTATAAGTTGGTCATAACGAAAACGTGGATATGATGCGCGAATTCAAAGAAATAATGAGGTTAATAAGGCGGTTTTTAATATTATAGACATGGTAAAGAGTTCTGGGGCAGAGATGAGTGAAGAGTTAAGAAACATGATAACAGATAAGGTGTTTATTATTATAATATTAGCGTACTCCGCCAGAAAAAATAAGGCGAAAGGACCGGCAGCATATTCGACATTAAAGCCTGAGACGAGTTCTGATTCGCCCTCTGTGAGATCAAAGGGGGCTCGGTTTGTCTCTGCTAGGGTTGAAATATATCATATTAAGGCTAGAGGCCATCCTGGAATGATAAGTCAAATATAGAGTTGGGTAATGTTGAAATTAAATAAAGTAAACCCCCCAACAAAAATTACTGTGGAGAGCAAAATTAGTCCTAGTGTAACCTCATATGAAATAGTCTGCGCTACTGCGCGGATGGCCCCAATCAGGGCGTATTTAGAATTTGAAGCTCAGCCGGAGCCTAAGATGGCGTAAACGGCTAAGCTAGAGACAGTTAAAATGAATAAGGCCCCTAAGTTTAGATCAGATAATGAAAATGGTATTGGTAGGGGCATTCAAATGATTAGTGCTAGTGTGAGGGCTATAATAGGGGTCAGTAAAAAAAGTGTTTGAGAAGAGGAAGAGGGGCGAACTGGTTCTTTGATAAATAATTTTATTCCGTCTGCAATGGGTTGAAGAAGGCCCAAAGGCCCAACAATATTAGGACCCTTACGTAATTGTATATAGCCCAGCACTTTGCGCTCTAAAAGTGTGAGGAATGCGACTGCCAAAAGGATTGGGACAATAAATATAACCGGGTTTACTAGAAAATTAAGAATATGTATAAATAAATGCATAGTTAACAGAAGGAATTGAACCTTCGGTAGAAAGATCTTAGAGCTTTTGCAATTACCTGACTCTGCCATGTTAACTCCATTGTCGGGGGTGGGGTAGAAGGCTAATTTTATTTCAGGTGAGTTCAATAATTATAGGCTAGAGCTTAATGATTCAGAGGCTCTACTTCTTCGGTCCTTTCGTACTAGAAAAAGTTCAGTCATAGATAGAAACCGACCTGGATTGCTCCGGTCTGAACTCAGATCACGTAGGGCTTTAATCGTTGAACAAACGAACCTTTAGTAGCGGCTGCACCACTTGGGTGCCCTGATCCAACATCGAGGTCGTAAGCCCACTTGTCGATATGGACTCTAAAAGTGGATTGCGCTGTTATCCCTGGGGTAACTTGGTCCGTTGATCAAAAATTGGGTCAATTAAATTAATTTATTATTACTTAGGGCAGTAGCCCTTAGAATAGAGTTTCGTGGAGGATGATTTTTTCTCCACAGCCGCCCCAGCTAAAAATCTAAGTCAAGTCTATATGAATATATCCTCGAGAGGTAAAGTATAGCAAGTTGATTTTCGATTTGAAGCTCCACAGGGTCTTCTCGTCTTATGGTGTCATCCCCGCTTCTGCACGGGGAGATCAGTTTCACTGATTGGGGGAGGGAGACAGATTAGTTCTCGTGATGCCATTCATACTAGTCTTTATTTAAAAGACAAGTGATTACGCTACCTTTGCACGGTCAGAGTACCGCGGCCGTTTAACGAGCAGTCACTGGGCAGGCGTTACCTTTTATAGAGATCAAAAGGCGATGTTTTTGGTAAACAGGCGGGACTAGTGTTTGCCGAGTTCCTTCCTGGCCTTATAATCTTTCTTTCGTGCACTCGTGTTAGGTTAACAGAATTGTTAGTAGGATTTTCTGGTGGCGTTACTACTTTGTACTCAAACTGGGTAACTGTCAGTGACGTATTCGATCTGACTTAAGATTGCATGCAAGAGAAAATTTCTGTGTTACTAGTTCTAACATAATTACTTCTATATGATTATAGAAAAGCCCAGTAGGGGTGTTGGGTTCTGAGAAAATAATTGAATTGGGGTAAATGGAGATGAAGCTTAGACGCCCTTTGAAAGGTGGCTGCTTTTAAGCCAACTTAGTCATATAATTAAAAAATTTAGTCATTTTCCTAAGGTAGAGGTTGTGTCCTTTTTCAACTAGGCTGTACCCTAATTGAATATAACTTAAGAATTAGATTTGCTTAGGTGTGCTTAGTGGTTCTTAAGGGGGAACTAAAATTCTTTTCCTGGGCAACCAGCTATCACTAAGTTCGATAGGCGTATCACCACTACTCGGAGGTCATCCCACTCTTTTGCCACAGAGACGGGTTAGCTCTAAAAGTTGCCTCGGAGTAGCTCACTTAGTTTCGGGGGTGCGAACTGGGTATCAACTTGCTCGATACATCTAGTTAGATCATGATGCAAAAGGTACAAGGGCTAATCTCTGCTTTTTTTTGTTTTAAATTTTTTTCATTTCTATTTCACACTTCCCTTGCGGTACTAAAGGTATTGCTCTGACTTCTTTTTCTGTCGCACATACTAGAGATAATAAAATGTTTTGTTAGTTACATGAAAATGGTTGGTTAATTTGCGTGTTCAGGCTATGAGGGGGACATCAAAGCGGACTAAATTAATAGACTAAACCGATTATGGTCATTTCACTTTGTTCCAAGCGCACCTTCCGGTACGCTTACCATGTTACGACTTGCCTCTTCTTGATTCTGTTTGTTTTTTATTTAAAATTAAGTATTTTAGATCGAAGAGGGTGACGGGCGGTATGTACGCGCTCTAGGACAACTTTAAAGGAACTTGCTGGTTTCTTTTTACTGCTAAATCCTCCTTCTGACCAGGTTTCATAAATGATCTTCCGTGTATTCTAGATTAGAAAATGTAGCCCATTTCTTCCCACTTCATTAGCTACACCTTGACCTGACGTGTTGGCAATAAGCCCTCAGACTCACTTTTCATCCTTCATAAGGTGGGTTGGCGACGGCGGTATATAGGCGGATTTGGCAATAAGTGGTGAGGTGTATCGGGGATCATCGATTATAGAACAGGCTCCTCTAGGTGTATATAGAGCACCGCCAAGTCTCTTGGGTTTTAAGCTTATGCTCGTAGTACCCTGGCGGATTGGTGGTGTAATTAGTCAAAGTTTAAGACCAGGCATAGTGGAGTATCTAATTCCAGTTTGTGCCCTGATTGTCGTGAGTTCAGGTTTAAATAAAGTTACTTTCGTTATTGGGATTCCCTAGTAATGTTGACATATAACTGCTAGATTATGGTTTAACTTTAGTATGTGGGCCCCTAATCACGCTTTACGCCGAAATCTATCGACTTTGGTCTTCCGTGTAACCGCGGCGGCTGGCACGAAATTAACCGACCATTACAACTATAACTAAATCTTGCTTGCGCAAATATTTAATATTGATCACTGCTGAGTACCCGTGGGGGTGTGGTTAAACTGAGTGTCTTGGGCGTGAAGCCTGATACCCACTCCTTCTACCTAAAAGATAAACAAGGGTAATTTCACCGGGGCGAAGAGTCTTGCATGTGTAAGTTTAGTCAGAGACGATAGAAAGGCCGAGACCAGGCCTTTGTGTCATCGGGGAGGGCTAGGTCCCATTTTAGCGTCTTCAGCGCCATGCTTTAATTAAGCTACTATAAC